CTCTAGATATGCTCGAAAAAAGGACCAGATTATGCAATGATGAAAACGAACAAAAATACTTGCCTAAAACGTATGACCCCTTTTTGAGGGGACCATATCGTGGAACAATAAAAAAATTCTATTCACATATGATCATGAATGATTTAATCACTTCTACAGATACGGAGGATTCTATAGAAATCAATTGGATAAATAAGATTTATGGGCTACTTCCTAATAATTCTAATTATTCCAGAAAATTTGAACATCAAAAGAATCCGCCTGATAGGGAATCATTACTGAATTATATTGGTAATTCCTTAACCTCAATCAAAGAATTTCCTTTTGAGCCTGCACCCATTTTGCATTTAAAAAAATATTCTTTATTGAGAGAGCAAACAAGAATTGATTTAGAAAATCAAACAAAAGCTTTAAAATGGGTATTCGATGTAATTACAACTAATCCAAATGATCAAACAATAATTAGAAAAAAATCTATTGGAATAGAAGAAATCCGTAAAAGGGTTCCTCGGTGGTTATACAAATTAACTGATGATTTGGAAGAACGGGAGGAAGAATCTAAGGAAGATCATGAAATTCGTTCAAGAAAAGCCAAACGCGTAGTAATTTATACTGATAACAATCAGAATACCAACCCTATTACAACTACAAATAATACTAATAATAGTGATCAAGCGGAAGAGGTGGCTTTGATACGTTACTCGCAACAATCGGATTTTCGTCGGGGTATAATCAAAGGATCCATGCGTGCTCAAAGACGTAAAACGGTTATTTGGGAAATGTTTCAAGCAAATGTGCATTCTCCGCTTTTTTTGGATCGAATAGACAAAACATTTTTTTTTTCTTCTTTTTATATCTCTGAAATGATGAATCTCATTTTTAGGAATTCGGTGGGGAGAGAACCAGAATTGCAAATTTCACATTTTTATTTTGAGGAGGAAGAGACAAGGGAAAAAGAGAAAAAAAACGAAGAAAAAAAAGAGGAAAATGAACGTATAGTAATATCAGAAACTTGGGATAGCATTATACTTGCTCAAGCAATAAGAGGTTTGATGTTAGTAACCCAATCTTTTCTTAGAAAATACATTGTATTGCCTTCATTGATAATTGCTAAAAATATTGGCCGTATGTTATTATTCCAATTCCCCGAATGGTATGAGGATTTGAAGGAGTGGAATAGAGAAATGCATGTTAAATGCACTTATAATGGTGTTCAATTATCAGAAACAGAATTTCCCAAAGATTGGTTAGCAGACGGTATTCAGATAAAGATTCTATTTCCTTTCTGTTTGAAACCTTGGCGAAGATCTAAAATACGATCTCATCCTAGGGATCAAATAAAAAAAAAAGGAAAAAAAGACAATTTTTGTTTTTTAACGGTTTGGGGAATGGAAGCAGAATTCCCTTTTGGGAATCCCCGAAAACGACCTTCCTTTTTTGAACCCATTTATAAAGAACTCCAAAAAAAAGTTAGAAAAGTTAAAAAGGATTTCTTTCTACTTCTAAAAGTTTCAAAAGAAAAAACAAGATGGATCATTAAAATACCTCTAGTTCTAAAACTAATAATGAAGGAAATTCAAAAAGTAAACCCAATATTCTTATTTGAATTGAGCAAGGTGAAAATATATGAAACGGCTGAAAATGGAAAAGATTCCGAAATAAATAATAAGATTATTCACAAATCAACCATTCAAATCCAATCCATGAATTGGACAAATTATTCACTCATAGAAAAAAAGATGAAAGATCTTTCTGATAGAACAATCACAATCAGGAATCAAATAGAACGAATCACAAAAGACAAGAAAAAAATAATTCTAACTTGTGATGATAAAAGATCGAAATCACAGAAACATATTTGGCAGATATTCCAAAGAATAAATATACGATTAATACGTAAATCACATTATTTTATGAAATCTCTGATTGAAAATATATATATAGATATCTTGCTATGTATGATTACCATTCACAGGATCTATTTCCAACTTTTCTTTGAATCAACAAAAAAAATAATCAATAAATCCGTTTACAACGATCAAACAAATCAGGAAGGAATTGATGAAAGAGATCAAAATACAATGAACTTTTTTTCCACTATAAAAAAGTCCTTTTCGAATACTAATATTAGTAATAGTACAAAAATGTATTATGACTTATCCTCCTTGTCCCAAGCATATGTATTTTACAAATTATCACAAACCCAATTACTTAACAAGTATCAATTGAAATCTCTACTTCAATATCAGGGGACTTATCCTTTTATTAAGTATAAAATCAAGGATTATTGTATGACACGAGGAATATTTGATTACAATTCAAGACATAAGAAAATTCATAAGTCTGGAATGATTGAATGGAAAAACTGGTTAAAGGGGCATTATCAATACAATTTATCTCAAACCAAATGGTCGCGGTTAGTACCACAAAAATGGCGAAATAGAATCAATCAACGTTATAGGATTCAAAATAAGGACTCAATTAAAGCGGATTCATATAAAAAAGAAAAAGACCAATTAATTCATTACGTGAAACAAAATTACTATGCAGCGGATTCATTGACAAATCAAAAAGAAAAATGGAAAAAACACTACAGATATGATCTTTTATCACATAAATATATGAACTATGGGGATAAGGAGTTTTTTTATATTTATGGGTCAAGATTACAAGTAAACGGGGTTCACAAAATTCCATATAATTTCAATAAATCAAAATCCGAATCATTTTATGTATTGGTAAGTACAGCTATTAGTGATTATCTAGAAGAAGGATATATTATTGATACGCATAAAAATCTAGATAGAAAATATTTTGATTGTAGAATTCTCCACTTTTATCTTAGAAAAAATATCGATATTGAGACCTGGACCAATACACATATCGGTACCAAAATTTATAAAAATACTAAGACTGAAAAAAAAATCAACAACAAATTGAAAAAAAAAGATATTTTTTCTCTTATGATTCATCAAGAAATCAACCCATCCAATCAAAAAAGTATTTTTTTTAATTGGATGGGAATGAATCAAGAAAGAGTTTATCATACCATATCAAATCTAGAATCTTGGTTCTTCCCAGAATTTGTCTTACTTTTTGATGCATATAAGATTAAACCATGGATTATACCAATCAAATTACTTCTTTTTGACTTTTATTTTTATAAAAAAAAAAGTCAAAATAAAAACATCAATATAAATAGAAAAAATAATCTTCAGATGATATCTCATCAAAAAAAATATCTAAAATTTGAAAATTCCAACCAACAAAAAAATGAGCAACAGGACCAAGTAAATCTTGTATCAGATCTACGAAAAGAAAACAAAAAAAAAGATATTGAAGAGAATTATGCGAGATCAGACATTACCATTAAAAAAGGTAAGAAGAAAAAACAATCCAAGAAAAACAAGGAAGCAGAACTAGATTTCTTCCTGAAAAAATATTTCCTTTTTCAATTAAGATGGGATGACTCCTTGAACCAAAGAATGATCAATAATATCAAGGTATATTGTCTCTTACTTAGACTGATAAATCCAAAAGAAATTGCTATATCCTCGATTCAAAGAGGAGAGATGCATCTGGATGTAATGCTAATTCAGAAAGATCTAGCTCTTACAGAATTGATAAAAAAAGGAATATTAATTATCGAACCAATTCGTCTATCTATAAAAAGGGATGGAAAATTGATTATATATCAAACTATAAGTATTTCATTGGTCGAGAACAATAAACACCAAACTAATAGAAAATGCATAAAAAAAAGATATATTGATAAGAGGAATTTGGATAAACCCATTGTACGATATGGGAATATGCTTGTGAATGGGGACACAAATTATTATGATTTCCTTGTTCCCGAAAATATTCTATCTCCTAGACGTCGCAGAGAATTGAGAATGTTAATTTGTTTCAATTCCCATAATTGGAATGTTACGGATAGAAATATAAATCCATTATTTTGCAATGAAAACAACATAAGAAACTCTGGAAAATTTTTGGATGAGGACAAGCATCTTAATACGGATACAAATAAATTCATTAAATGCAAATTTGTTCTTTGGCCCAATTACCGATTAGAAGATTTAGCTTGTATGAATCGCTATTGGTTTGATACCAATAATGGCAGTCGTTTCAGTATGTCAAGGATACATATGTATCCACGATTTAGAATTATTTAATTTAATAGTATATTTCCTATATCATATATATATCTATATTCCGTGACATTTTCGGTATATAAAAGCCGAAAGATGTATGCATATGCTATGTTATATTTTGGTAAATGATACAGATTGAATGGTGTATCCATTCAATTGGATATAGGAATAAATAAATTAGGGGAATCCTTTTAGATAGAAATAAATTCTTTTCTTTCGTTAATGCGGAAACATATTATCCCTTTCTATCCAAATCAAATTTTCAATTTGATTTGGATAAAATAAAGAAGTAGTATATGAATAAATCCAAATTTTTGTGTGTACTAGATGTGTGTACTAGATTAAAATAACCGGCATAATTTTTTTTATTTTTCCTGATCGGAAAAATCCATGAAAAAGAAAGAAAAAGGATAGAAAAATTTTTTATGGTCAAAAATTCATTCATTTCCATTATTCCACAAGAAGAAAAAGAAGAAAACAAAGGTTCTGTTGAATTTCAAGTATTCAGTTTCACCAATAAGATACGGAGACTTACTTCACATTTGGAATTGCACAAAAAAGATTTTTTATCGCAAAGGGGTCTACGAAAAATTCTAGGAAAACGTCAACGGTTGCTGGCTTATTTGTCAAAGAAAAATGGAGTACGTTATAAGAAATTAATTGGTCAGTTGGATATTCGAGAGCCAAAAACTCGTTAATTTAATCATTTGAATTTTTTTTAGTAGTATTCAATTTTTCGTTTTGATGAGTCTCGTTTTGAGGAATTCATGGAATAATGAATTAAGGAAGAAAAGATATGACAGTACCGGTTACAAGAAAAGATCTCATGATAGTCAATATGGGGCCTCACCACCCATCAATGCATGGTGTTCTCCGACTAATCGTTACTCTCGATGGTGAAGATGTTATTGACTGTGAGCCCATATTGGGCTATTTACACAGAGGAATGGAAAAGATAGCGGAAAATCGAACAATTATACAATATCTACCTTATGTAACACGATGGGATTATTTAGCTACTATGTTCACAGAGGCAATAACCGTAAATGCGCCAGAACAATTGGAAAATGTTCAAGTACCTCAAAGAGCTAGCTATATCAGAGTAATTATGCTGGAATTGAGCCGTATAGCTTCTCATTTGTTATGGCTTGGACCTTTTATGGCGGATATCGGTGCACAGACTCCCTTTTTCTATATTTTCAGAGAAAGGGAATTGATATATGATCTATTCGAAGCCGCCACAGGTATGCGAATGATGCATAATTATTTCCGTATTGGAGGAGTAGCTGCTGATCTACCTTATGGATGGATAGATAAATGTTTGGATTTCTGCGATTATTCTTTAACAGGAGTTGTTGAATATCAAAAACTTATTACGTGGAATCCCATTTTTTTGGAACGAGTTGAAGGAGTGGGCATTATTGGTGGAGAAGAAGCTGTAAATTGGGGTTTATCAGGACCGATGTTACGAGCTTCTGGAATCCAATGGGATCTTCGTAAAGTTGATCATTATGAGTGTTACAATGAATTCGATTGGGAAGTCCAATGGCAAAAAGAAGGAGATTCATTAGCTCGTTATTTAGTACGAATCGGTGAAATGAAGGAATCCATAAAAATTATTCAACAGGCTCTAGAAGGAATTCCTGGAGGACCTTATGAAAATTTAGAAGTACGACGCTTTGATAGAGCAAAGAATTCCGAATGGAATGATTTTGAATATAGATTTATTAGTAAAAAACCTTCACCCAATTTAGAATTGTCGAAACAAGAACTTTATGTGAGAGTGGAAGCCCCAAAAGGAGAATTGGGAATTTATTTGATAGGAGATAATAGTGTTTTCCCCTGGAGATGGAAAATTCGTCCACCCGGTTTTATCAATTTGCAAATTCTTCCTCAGCTAGTTAAAAGAATGAAATTGGCTGATATCATGACGATATTGGGTAGTATAGATATCATTATGGGAGAAGTTGATCGTTGAAATGATAATTGATACGACAGAAGTACAAACTATCAATTCTTTTTCTACATCGGAATTTTTAAAAGAAGTGTATGGACTAATATGGATTGTACCCATTTTGACCCTTATATTGGGAATAACAATGGGGGTACTAGTAATTGTGTGGTTAGAAAGAGAAATATCTGCAGCGATACAACAACGTATTGGGCCTGAATATGCTGGCCCGTTGGGAATTCTTCAAGCTATAGCGGATGGGACTAAACTACTTTTAAAAGAGGACCTCCTCCCATCTCGAGGAGATATTCGTTTGTTTAGTGTGGGACCGTCTATAGCGGTTATATCAATTCTACTAAGTTATTTAGTAATTCCTTTTGGGTATCGTCTTGTTTTAGCCGATCTCAGTATAGGTGTTTTTTTATGGATCGCCATTTCTAGTATTGCTCCTATTGGGCTTCTTATGTCAGGATATGGATCGAATAATAAATATTCCTTTTTAGGTGGTCTACGAGCTGCTGCTCAATCTATTAGTTATGAAATACCATTAACTCTATGTGTGTTATCAATATCTCTACGTGTGATTCGTTGGAATATGAACTTTGAACCTCTCTTCTAGAAATAAAAGAAAAAAGGAAGAGGTTCAATGTATTGAATAGATGTTTTCATTTTTTTTATTCAGCATTCGGGTTGATGAGTTAAACCAGATAGTTATATGAGTGAAACTAAACAGCTTCTAAATTTGTAGTAAGAAGAAACAATCTCATTCCCTATGTACAAGAATAAAGTTGAAGTAAAAATAAGCAGTGTAAACTGCTTACCCCAAGATTAAGATTTTTTGATTAGTCATCATATCTTGAAGCGGGCGCAAACAAAAGATCAACTGTATGGAGTTTCTACTACTGTCTCGTATGTATTACTATACCGGGGATCAATCAAAAGTCAGTGGACGGTTAGGAACACCAAGGTACACAAAGGATTAGTAATGGAGATAATGTAAGGTATCAAAAAAGAGGTATTTCTTCATAAAACGAATCATAATAAGGACTTGAAATTGGTAGAAATGATCAAGTAGTACTTCCCTACGATTCCGATCTAGAGTATGCTCCTATTCACTGGTTAAAGAAATGACTATCAAGAACGAATTAATTCTTTATTTTATTTTTGAGTATCCTCCTCTGAGACAGAAGAACAGGAAAAAAGAAATGGAATGGAGTAATTGAATGAATAATAAAAAAGGGGGATCCTTATTTATTCTTTTCTCTATCCATATTCATACATATAGAATTCTTATCACGATTCATGAACTAATGATTAATTCTTTTTATTTTGTATTGATTGATATAAGGAGTATTTTATTGAAATATTAAGTTATTACCGAACAAAGATAAATTTTTATTGTAAAGGATGAGATCAATTCGGAAGCACTTTTTTTCTTATTCTAGCAGACAGAATTCCATTGGTCTAATTTGGGACTTTCCGATGTATCTTTATTCTATCCATCCAAAGATGGTGATAATACCGAACCCGTCCTTACATTTTTTTTGTGGCCATCGAGGAGCCGTATGAAGCTGAGGTCTCACGTACGGTTTTGAAATAGCGATGGGAACAGTGATGTTATTATCGACTATGATTATCTAACAGTTCAAGTACAGTTGATATAGTTGAAGCACAGTCAAAATATGGTTTTTGGGGGTGGAATCTGTGGCGTCAGCCTATAGGATTTATTGTTTTTCTAATTTCTTCTCTAGCCGAATGTGAGAGATTGCCCTTTGATTTACCAGAAGCGGAGGAGGAATTAGTAGCAGGTTATCAAACCGAGTATTCGGGTATCAAATATGGTTTATTTTATCTTGCTTCTTACCTAAATTTATTAGTTTCTTCATTATTTGTAACAGTTCTTTACTTAGGTGGGTGGAATTTACCTATTCCGTATATATCCATTTCTGAGCTTTTCGGAATAAAAAAAATCGTCGGCATTTTTGGAATGACAATGGGTATCCTTATTACATTAACTAAAGCTTATTTGTTTCTCTTCATTTCTATCACAACAAGATGGACTTTACCTAGAATGAGAATGGACCAGTTATTAAATCTTGGATGGAAATTTCTTTTACCTATTTCTCTAGGTAATCTGTTATTAACAACTTCTTCCCAACTTGTTTCATTATAAATAAGAGAATACGATAACACTATTTTAGATTCATAATCTCTATCAAACAAGAGAAAGAAACGTAAAATTTTTCATGTATATCTACAATATGTTCCCTATGGTAATTGGGTCCATGAATTATGGTCAACAAACAATACGAGCTGCAAGGTACATTGGTCAAAGTTTCATAATTACCTTATCCCACACAAATCGTTTACCTGTAACTATTCAATATCCTTATGAAAAATCGATCACATCAGAGCGTTTCCGGGGTCGAATCCACTTTGAATTTGATAAATGTATTGCTTGTGAAGTATGTGTTCGTGTATGCCCGATAGATCTACCCGTTGTTGATTGGAGATTTGAAAGAGATATTAAAAAGAAACAATTACTTAATTATAGTATAGATTTCGGGGTTTGTATATTTTGTGGTAACTGTGTCGAGTATTGTCCAACAAATTGTTTATCAATGACTGAAGAATATGAACTTTCTACTTATGATCGTCACGAATTGAATTATAATCAAATTGCTTTGGGTCGATTACCAATCTCAATAATTGGAGATTACACAATTCAAACAGTTATGAATTCGACTCAAATAAAAATAGACAAAGATAAACCCTTTGATTCAAGAACAATTACCGATTACTAAGATTTTGTTTTGATATAAAGGATCCAAGCTTTTTATTTTGGGTAGTCAGTAACTACAAATAAAAACTAATGATTGTTGAGAATCACTCTTTGATTTAAACTAAAAATATATTTTTAGTGATGATTTCTAAATAGCAAATTTCAACTACTTTTTTCTTTCGGATAAATATAAATAAAGTAAGGTTGGCCCGATAATTTTATCTATATCTACATTAATCCATATTCAAATTCAATTCAATTATAAATGTATCATATACAATATTATATACAAGAAAACAAAAATAGGGTAACCCCTTTTCCTTTCCTGGACCATTTATTTAGTAAAGTTAAAGTAAGGTCATGAAATAGTTAAAGTTATTTATTTTGTATTTTATACATAATGGATTTACCTGGACCAATACATGATATTCTTGTTGTATTTCTGGGGTCAATTCTTGTATTAGGGGGTCTGGGGGTAGTATTATTTACCAATCCAATTTATTCTGCCTTTTCATTGGGATTGGTTCTTGTTTGTATATCCTTATTCTATATTTCATCGAACTCCTATTTTGTAGCTGCCGCACAGCTCCTTATTTATGTGGGAGCCATAAATATCTTGATCATATTTGCTGTAATGTTCATGAATGGTTCAGAATATTCCAATAATTCCTATTTTTGGACCATTGGAAATGGGGTCACTTTGATGGTTTGTACAACTATTCTTTTTTCACTAATTACTACTATCCCAGATACGTCATGGTACGGAATTATTTGGACTGCAAGGTCAAACCAGATTATGGAACAGGACCTAATAAATAACGTTCAACAAATTGGGATTCATTTATCAACAGATTTTTATCTTCCGTTTGAACTCATTTCAATAATTCTTTTAGTTTCCTTGATAGGTGCAATTACTATGGCTCGACAATAAGCAATAAAAATACTTAACTTATAATGATTCCCAATTCTTAGAATTCTAACTAAATTCTAAATAAATAAATAGAAATTTTAAGTTAAATCTATCTACCGTCAATATCTTCTTTTGTTGTGTAATTGTTCTATTCTAATCAATTGAATCGGTTGAATTGTTGTTCATATTGAAATGAATCGAGATTGATAAGGAGTTAGTCAATGATGTTTGAGCATGTCCTTTTTTTGAGTGTTTATTTATTTTCTATCGGTATCTATGGATTGATCACAAGTCGAAACATGGTTAGAGCGCTTATGTGTCTTGAGCTTATACTAAATTCGGTTAATATCAATCTTGTAACATTTTCTGATATATTTGATAGTCGCCAATTAAAAGGAGACATTTTCTCAATCTTTGTTATAGCCATTGCAGCTGCTGAAGCAGCTATTGGACTTGCTATTGTTTCGTCGATCCATCGTAACAGAAAATCAACTCGTATTAATCAATTGAATTTGTTGAATAATTAGTGATAATCATCATAGATAATTTAAATAAAGACACATAAAAATATTTAATAGAATTTAAATACTATTTTTTATTGAATAAAAATGCAATTCCATTTTATTGAATTGCATTTTTATATTTATATTGAAATAATGATGACCGATTTGTTGGCCAATTAATTTGAATTCGCATGTGCAACTCGTATCATCATAATTGTTGAAACGAAAATCAAAGTGTCTTGACCTTTTCTCATAAACAGATTTATTTAAGAAATATATTGATTGTTTTTAATAAACCACTGTTTCGTCTGGTGTCTACAATATTACAATATATAATATATGATTCATTTACTACTAATTTGATTTGACCAGATCGAAAATATTTTATGTTCAAAACTGTAATTTATAGATCCAATGTCACATTCAGTAAAAATTTATGATACATGTATAGGGTGTACTCAATGTGTACGAGCTTGCCCCACAGATGTATTGGAAATGATACCTTGGGACGGATGTAAAGCCAAGCAAATAGCTTCCGCGCCAAGAACCGAGGACTGTGTAGGTTGTAAGAGATGTGAATCTGCCTGCCCAACAGATTTTTTGAGTGTCCGTGTTTATTTAGGGCCTGAAACAACTCGCAGCATGGCTCTATCTTATTGATACGTTACAAAAAACTCCACTTGAATCATTTGTGATTCCTCTTTACCGACAAAAGCCCGTGCTCGGCAAAATATATTATTTTGAGGACGGGCTTTCTGGTCAAAATGTATCTTGTCTTTATCACGAGTTATTTTCCTTGGTTAACAATACTTGTTGTTTTACCGATATTCGCGGGTTCCTCAATTTTATTTTTCCCTCATAGAGGGAATAAGATGTTTAGGTGGTATACTATATGTATATGCTTATTAGAACTCCTTCTAACGACTTATGCATTCTGTTATCATTTCCAATTGGATGATCCATTAATGCAATTGAAGGAAGATTCTAAATGGATAGATGTTTTTGATTTCCACTGGAGACTAGGAATCGATGGACTTTCCATAGGACCCATTTTACTGACAGGATTTATCACTACTTTAGCAACTTTAGCAGCTTGGCCAATTACTCGAAATTCGCGGTTGTTCTATTTCCTGATGCTAGCAATGTACAGCGGTCAAATAGGATTATTTTCCTCTCGAGACTTTTTACTTTTTTTCATCATGTGGGAGTTAGAATTAATTCCTGTTTACTTACTTTTATCCATGTGGGGGGGAAAGAAACGTCTCTACTCGGCTACAAAGTTTATTTTGTACACTGCAGGGGGTTCCATTTTTTTCTTAATAGGAGTTCTAGGTATGGGTTTATATGGTTCCAATGAACCAACATTAGATTTTGAAAGATTAATTAATCAATCATATCCTGTGGCATTGGAAATAATATTCTATTTTGGCTTCCTTATTGCTTATGCTGTCAAATTGCCGATTATACCCCTACATACATGGTTACCTGATACCCATGGAGAAGCACATTACAGTACATGTATGCTTTTAGCTGGAATCCTATTAAAAATGGGCGCATATGGATTGATTCGGATCAATATGGAATTACTACCCCACGCTCATTCTATATTTTCTCCTTGGTTGGTGATAATAGGAACAATGCAAATAATCTATGCAGCTTCAACTTCTCTTGGTCAACGTAATTTAAAAAAGAGAATAGCCTATTCCTCTGTATCTCACATGGGTTTCACAATTATAGGAATTGGTTCTATAACCGACATGGGACTCAATGGAGCTATTTTACAAATGCTCTCTCATGGATTTATTGGTGCTGCACTTTTTTTCTTGGCGGGAACGAGTTGTGATAGAACACGTCTTGTTTATCTCGAAGAAATGGGAGGGATATCTATCCCAATGCCAAAAACATTTACCATGTTCAGTAGCTTCTCGATGGCTTCTCTTGCATTGCCAGGAATGAGTGGTTTTGTTGCGGAATTTGTAGTATTTTTTGGACTAATTACTAGTACAAAATATCTTTTAATGTCAAAAATGCTAATTACTTTTGTAATGGCAATTGGAATGATATTAACTCCTATTTATTTATTATCTATGTTACGTCAGATGTTTTATGGATACAAGTTATTTAATATTCCAAACTCTAATTTTTGGGATTCTGGACTACGAGAACTATTTCTTTCAATCTGTATCTTTCTACCCGTAATAAGTATTGGTATTTATCCCGATTTTGTTCTCTCGTTATCAGTTGACAAGGTACACGCTATCTTATCCAATTATTATCATAGATAGTGTTTCATTAATGAAACGGAAGGAAAGTCTTATAATTCTTTGAATTTAATATTTTGAAAATCGTTTGCTGTACTGTATAATGAAAAAAGAAATAAAATGAATAAGAATTATAATTAGATACATCTCGAGTTTTTGAGAACCGTTTGAATCAAGGAATCATTCAAATTTAAATGGTTCTCAAAAACTCATAAAAACAAACTTTCGTTATATATGGGATGATGTTTTTATCTTATGTATTCTTCATGTAGTTTATTCAATTAGATGTTTATGTGAATGAACCATAACTATGTAGACCTATTCCTAATAGATTGATCCCAAAATAGCATATCCAAATTATAATAAATCCTATAGAAGCTACAAGTGCCGAATTCGTACCTTTCCTATTTATATTTGTTCTAGTATGTAAATAAATCGCGAATATGGTCCAAGTAATAAATGCCCAAGTTTCCTTGGGGTCCCAATTCCAATAGGATCCCCATGCCTCATTAGCCCATACTGCTCCACAAAGAATACCTATGGTTAAAAAGGTAAACCCTAGACTAATGACACGATAACTCCAATAATCCAAACGCTCAGTTAATTGATATTTGTAATAATTTCGAAATGAAGGAAAAGAAGTGTTTTTAAAAACACTTCTTTTTTCATTCAAATATTCAATCTCACCAAAGAAAAATGACTTAATTAATAAATTATTGCTTTTACAAAAAATTTTGATGTTTTTTTGAAATGTAATGATTAGAAGAGCGACTGATAATAATGATCCGCATAAAAGAGCTGCATAGCTCAATAACATCATACTTACGTGCATCATTAACCACTGAGATTGTAGAGCAGGTACTAATATTGCGGATTGATGCATTTCAGTTGAAAGACCCGACATGGCAAAGCCTTGAGTAAAAATGGTACTTGGTGCAATTATTGTGCTTAAATCGTTTTTAAGGTTACGTATCTTGGGAATCATATGAATAATGAAGAAACTACACGAAAGGAAGATTAATGACTCGTATAAATTACTTAATGGAAAATGTCCCGAAGAAATCCAACGAGAAACTAATAATCCTGTTATAGAGAAAAAGGTAGCTATCATCCCTTTTTCTGATGAATCACGTAATCCTACAATTTTGTGGACTAATAAGGTCATCAAATGAATCATAATCACAATTGAAATGATCGAAAAAGAGATATGAGTTAATATATGTTCTAAAGTCGCAAATATCATAAAAGGGGTCCCATTACAGAATTGGAAATCGCGAATTGAATACATTTTAGGATCTATTGTATCTCTTTTAGAAGATGCCGCCACTCGGACTCGAACCGAGATGCTTTAGCACTGCTTCCTAAGAGCAGCGTGTCTACCGATTTCACCACGGCGGCTTACTTGAAATAATAATAGTCAATTCATGTTGAATCGTCGAGATTCAAGGATTCAATATAGTTTAGGAAACATTAATTAGAATCAATGAATAAAGACTGGTTTGTGGTTTAAATATTTGAATCTTCAATAAAATACCTACCTAGGTAGTATCGTCGTGGGTTTTTTAACAATCAACTTTCATGTACTAGAAACTAAGTTTTCTCCAAACAGTTGGAACTCCATAGTTTTTTCTCGGTTGAGGTATAAAACTAAGAATTGTCTTTTTTTCTCTATTTTTTTTCATTTATCCGATTTCATGGATTCAAATGAAAAAGATTGAGTTTTTTTTTTTTTCAATGAACAAAATCAAATAACTAGGATTTCATATCTATCACAATTTCATCATTAAATACAAATAATTTGTTATTTTTCTAATGATTTCGATACCTTAGTATATTTAAATTAAAGTATTAATATTCTTTATTGCGCATATAATTTATAATACCATTTACAAAACCAATTAAGTTTTGGGATAGGCATATAAAAAAAGAGTTTCAATCTCTATCACAATTGTACTTTTCACAATAGAAAAGTACAGTTGTGATAGGGAAAAAAATAATACTTAGAACCCAATATACAAAAAACTCTTATTCTATATATCACAGCAGTGAGTTCTAAGTAATATTGAGAAATTCAATACAGAAAAATACATTAGTTAACATTAATCTTACAAAATTTGAGGTTCTTTAGGCTATATCAATTGAGATTATTCTAAGACTTTATTATTTGTTTGTCGCACAAAAAAACTTTTTGAATGCCCGGTGGAAACCGATTTCGCTAAAGAAAAAGTTTTTACTGCAACTAAATATCCTTTTTTCTTCCAAATATTTCTACGAATACGTTTTTTTGACATAGAAGTACGTTTTTTTGGAACTGCCATTCAAAAAAGGGGGGTTCCTCCTTTTATCGTTGTATGTGAAAGACATGTATTCTTCAAAATAGATCATTCTTTTTAGTTATTATCTATACTTATTTCGTGTATGTGGATAATTTTAAAAATATACTCTTTTTAATATACATTGTTTTTTTACTTTAACATATAAATATATAATAAACATACAAATATATATAATATAAATATATTTATTATACTATTATAGTATAATAAATATGTTTATTAATCACAAAAAAAAATCAGAATAATTAAGAATCCCAATATTTGACTTTTTTTTTTTCATATCTTTTTTTTGTTGATTTCTTTTATTATTGTTCCTTTCTAATAAGAATTGGTGAATCGAGAACAATTTGTAATTATAAGAAAAAAGAGTTTCTTTTCTTATGGAACATACATATCAATATGCGTGGATAATACCTTTTCTTCCACTTCCAGTTACTATGTCAATAGGATTTGGACTTCTACTTATTCCGACAGCAACAAAAAATATTCGTCGCATGTGGGCTTTTCCTAGTGTTTTACTCTTAAGTATAGCTATGGTGTTTTCAGTCAATCTGTCTATTCAACAAATAAATGGAAGTTTTATCTATCAATATCTATGGTCTTGGACCATCAATAATGATTTTTCCTTAGAGTTTGGATACTTGATCGATCCACTTACTTCTATTATGTCAATACTAATTACTACTGTTGGAATCATGGTTCTTATTTATAGTGACAAGTATATGTATCACGATCAAGGATATTTGAGATTTTTTGCTTATATGAGTTTTTTTAATACTTCTATGCTGGGATTAGTTACTAGTTCAAATTTGATACAAATTTATATTTTTTGGGAACTTGTGGGAATGTGTTCTTATTTATTAATAGGGTTTTGGTTCACACGACCAATTGCAGCAAGTGCTTGTCAAAAAGCTTTTGTAACTAATCGTGTAGGGGATTTTGGTTTATTGTTAGGAATCTTAGGTTTTTATTGGATAACAGGTAGTTTAGAATTTCGGTATTTGCTCGAAATAACTAATAATTTAATCCAGAATAATGGGGTCAATTCTTTATTTGCTACCTTGTGTGCTTCTTTATTATTCGTCGGTGCAGTTGCTAAATCCGCACAATTCCCCCTTCACGTATGGTTACCTGATGCTATGGAAGGACCCACTCCTATTTCGGCTCTTATACACGCTGCTACTATGGTAGCAGCAGGAATTTTTCTTGTAGCTCGGCTTCTTCCTCTTTTCATAGTCATACCTTATATAATGAATTTCATTTCTTTAATAGGTGTAATAACACTATTATTAGGGGCTACTTTGGCCCTTGCTCAAAGAGACATTAAAAAAAGCTTAGCCTATTCTACAATGTCTCAATTGGGTTATATTATGTTAGCTCTAGGTATAGGTTCTTATCGAGCTGCTTTATTCCATTTGATCACTCATGCCTATTCAAAAGCTTTATTGTTTTTGGGATCCGGATCTATTATTCATTCAATGGAACCTATTGTTGGATATTCACCAGATAAAAGTCAGAATATGGTTCTTATGGGTGGTTTAACAAGATATGTTCCAATTACAAGAACTACTTTTTTATTGGGTACACTTTCTCTTTGTGGTATTCCACCTCTTGCTTGTTTTTGGTCCAAAGATAACATTCTTAATGATAGTTGGTTGTATTCACCAATTTTCGCAGTAATAGCTTATTTCACAGCAGGATTAACCGCATTTTATATGTTTCGGGTATATTTACTTACCTTTGATGGGTATTTCCGCGTTCATTTTAAAAATTACAGTAGCACGAAAAATGGTTCGTTCTATTCCATATCTCTATGGGGAAAAGGAACTCCAAGAGGAGTCAATCCAAATTTACTTTTATCAACAATGAATAAAAAGGTTTCTTTTTTTTCAAAAGAAAGATCGAAAATTGATAATAATGTAAGAAATAGGATACGATACTTTAGTACTTACTTTGGAAATAAATACACTTCCATGTATCCTCACGAATCGGACAATACTATGCTATTTCCTCTTCTTGTATTAGTACTATTTACTTTGTTGGTTGGATCAATAGGAATTTCTTTTGATCAAGGAGTAATAGATATAGATTTTGATATATTATCGAAATGGTTAACCCCATCAACAAATCTTTTACATTCAAGTTCTAATTATTCTGTAAATTTGGATGAATTTTTTACAAATGCAATTTTTTCGGTAAGTATAGCAATTTTCGGACTATTCATAGCATATATTTTATATGGATCCGCTTATTCATTTTTCCAGAATTTGGATTTAATCAATTCATTTGTAAAAGGGGGTCCTAAAAGAATTCTTGTGGACCGAATAAAAAATGTGATATACAATTGGTCATATAATCGTGGTTACATAGATATTTTTTATACTAGAGTTTTTATCGTGGGGATAAGAGGATTAACCAAACTAACTCAGTTTTTTGATAGACGTATAATTGATGGAATTACAAATGGTGTTGGTGTTGCAAGTTTTTTTATAGGGGAAGGGATTAAATATATGGGAGGTGGACGAATCTCGTCTTATCTATTCTTGTATTTATCTTATGTATCAATATTTTTATTTATTTTTTTATTTATAATAAAATAA